AATATACCATATATATACCATATCATATATTCTATAAATAGAATAATAAAAGAAAAATATTTAATAGAGGATTAAATAGAAGAATCTAATACTACTAATAAAGAATATATAATATAGATATAGATAAACTAAATAGATAAACTAAAGCAAGTCAAGTTTTTTTTAAGCTTTCGCAAAACGATCACAATTGATACAAGTAGATTTTTCAGTAAAGTACTAAATTAGCTAAATTAGTAATATTCCTAGCTCTAAAGCCCACTCCTTCCCCATACTACAAGTGAAAGAGAAAATGTAAACACTACCATTAAAGCAGCCCAAGCGAGACTTACTATATCCATGTGAATGATGTCCCCTATTGAAGGAATTATTCCATTATTGATTCATAATCATAGTGGAATGAATGGTGCAGAGTCAAAATAGGATTCTTACTTACGGCTCTTTATGAAACAATTTCATAAATCCACTCATAAAAATTTCCTAGATTTCTTATTCAATAGAATTCTATTGAAATAGAAAGAATTGAATAAGAAAAATAAAATAGAATAAGAAAAAATCAAATAAAAAATACAAATATAAAGAAAAATAGAATGAAAGAAAATATAAGATATAAGAAAAAAAAAAGAAGAGCCATTCAACCATTCTGATTCAATTTATGAGCAGCACTCAGAGCCTCTAGTGAGTCTGGATACAAATCAGTTCTTTCCACAATTATTAAATGAATTTACCATCAGCCTATCCAATCTAATCTCATCGCAGACAGAGTTAGTAGACACTACCTCAATATTTTAATATTAAGGAAGTTATAGTGTAAAATAATTAGGGAGTCTTTATAGTCTTTTTTAGAATCCTTTCTTACCAAAATGGAGTGTCTCTTAGGAACCTTTGTATACCAAGATTTCCGACTTCTGACTTTATTCTTACTTTCATAGTTCTGATGCCCAGAATGATTTTCACTATTTCTTTTATTTGATTCAATTCAGAATAGCCCAAACCAATCATTAAGAAGATTGGGTTGCTTCAGATTTATTGGTACCTGTTTGAGACACACTCAGAACCCAGATTTTGAGAAAAAAGATGACAGTCTTTTTTTTTATAGGCCCTACGGGTTCTCAAAATAAAGTATCGAAAGCATCCGCAGACCTAGCCCTTGCCTATACTTTTGCGGGACAAGGATTCGTCAAGTTCGATCAACAGGATTAAGAAATTCCAAGTCTTTTTTTGTTGATCAGGCGACACCCAGATTCGAACTGGGGATAAAGGATTTGCAGTCCCCCGCCTTACCACTTGGCCATGCCGCCAAATTCCATCCAAAATGGATAAAGAAATAAGAAATAGAATTTCTAGAATCCTATTTATTATTATTCTATTTCTATTCCTCTCCTCATTTGTTTTGATTTGAATTTTTTACTTTCTGAATTCCTTTTCTTTTTGGATCTTGAATCCCGTTGTACTTATCTTTTTCCAAAAAAGAATTCCTCCTTTTTATTGGATCCTGTTTCTATTCTTTCTCTTCGATTTCTTTTATCTCAAAACACGCGTCGCTTAAAAACTTACCTTCTCTTTTCACTTTTCTATCAAATCTAGAGAAAAGTGAAAAGATTCCCGGCCCCGGTCACAGCACAGACTGTAAAATGCAGGGCAATTTAGAATAATTCACTCTTTCTTTCATTAACTATTTACTTATTACTCTTTTACTCTTACTGACTTTTCTTACTTTGAATTAGCGAACAGCTCTTAATTTTGTATCTCCATTTGTATTATCTTAATGGATGCAAAATCCAATTGATTTACGACTAATCATTATCAATTATAATTATAAGAAAATATATGTGTATATGTAAACCCCAGAACAGTGTAAACTCCAGAACAGATATTTTTCTACGTGGATACCGAGCCCGGGTCTATTTCTTATGCACATATCCTATCCCTATATAGGATCATCGTGCTTGAATATTTCATTGAATATGAATAGAAGATAGACATTATGAGACATTATGATAGAGTGCGACCGAACCTATGTTGCACCAAGTTCAATTATGATAAAAGATGTGATATACGGATAGCTAGATAGCTATATTGGCATGTACTTCCTAAAGATGACTCCTATGACTATATACGTACGCAATTCCATTGTATTTTAGAAATTCTACTACCAAACAAAAAAAGATTTGCGAATTCCTTTTTTAACATTCAATTGCGTGTGCTAAAAAAAGAGAAACTCTATGCTGTTTTCTTCTGTTTTTATTTTATCTTATTCATAGAGAACAGATTCAATCCTGAATTCATTGATTTTTTATTTTTTTGTACCCTGATCGTAATATCATAATAAAAGAATTAGGTATAAATTGGATCAATTTAGATATCCGATAAAAGACTCCATCAGCCTAAGTGACAGAATTTTTCCCAGGAATGCTTTATCAATTTTCATTTCTTTCTATTTGTACCTGGCTCAAGCTCTAATTCGAATTTGCATCGAAAATGCCCTCCATTTCTCTGTCTTGCTTCCGTTCATATGTATGATATATATGGATGGAGTTGACTAAAATTTTATGTGATTCAGTAAACAGAATATCCATTCCATCATTGCTAGATCAATAGGTAGGGTTCGATGAATAGTGAGCCAAGCCAATAATGGGATTTTTTCAATAAAGAGGAAACTTCAGATTAAGATGCTCCAGAATGGAAATGAGGGAATGTCCACAATACCTGGATTTAGTCAGATACAATTTGAGGGATTTTGTAGGTTCATTAATCAGGGCTTGACGGAAGAATTTCAGAAGTTTCAAAAAATTGAAGATAGAGATCAAGAAATTGAATTTCAATTATTTGTGGAAACATATCAATTGGTAGAGCCCTTGATAAAAGAAAGAGATGCTGTGTATGAATCACTCACATATTCTTCTGAATTATATGTACCCGCGGTCTTAATTTGGAAAACCGGTAGAAATATGCAAGAACAAACCGTTTTTATTGGAAACATCCCTATAATGAATTCTTTTGGAACCTCTATAGTAAATGGAATATACCGAATTGTGATCAACCAAATATTGCAAAGTCCCGGTATTTACTACCGTTCAGAATTGGAACATAACGGAATTTCTGTCTATACCAGTACTATAATATCGGATTGGGGGGGAAGGTCGGAATTAGAAATTGATAGAAAAGCAAGGATATGGGCCCGTGTAAGTAGAAAACAAAAAATATCTATTCTAGTTCTATCATCAGCTATGGGTTCGAATATAAGAGAAATTCTAGATAATGTTTGTTACCCTGAGATTTTCTTGTCTTTCCCGAATGATAAAGAGAAAAAAAATATTGGGTCAAAAGAAAGTGCTATTTTGGAGTTTTATCAACAATTTGCCTGTGTAGGGGGGGATCCGGTATTTTCTGAGTCCTTATGCAAGGAATTACAAAAGAAATTTTTTCAACAAAGATGTGAATTAGGAAAGATTGGTCGACGAAATATGAACCGGAGACTGAATCTTGATATACCCCAAAACAATACTTTTTTGTTACCACGAGATCTATTGGCTGCTGTGGATCATTTGATTGGAATGAAATTGGGAATGGGTACACTTGACGATATGAATCACTTGAAAAATAAACGTATTCGTTCTGTAGCAGATCTATTACAGGATCAATTTGGATTGGCTCTTGTTCGTTTAGAAAATACGGTTCGAGGAACTATATGTGGAGCAATCAGGCATAAATTGATACCTACTCCTCAAAATTTGGTAACTTCAACTTCATTAACAACTACTTATGAATCGTTTTTTGGCCTACACCCTTTATCTCAAGTTTTGGATCGAACTAATCCGTTGACGCAAATTGTTCATGGGCGAAAATGGAGTTATTTGGGTCCTGGAGGATTGACGGGGCGAACTGCTAGTTTTCGGATACGAGATATCCACCCGAGTCACTATGGACGTATTTGTCCTATTGACACGTCCGAAGGAATCAATGTTGGACTTATCGGATCATTAGCTATTCATGTGAAGGTTGGTTATTGGGGATCTATAGAGAGTCCGTTTTATAAATTATCTGAGAGATCAAAAGAGGCACAGATGGTTTCTTTATCACCAAATAGAGATGAATATTATATGGTAGCAGCAGGAAATTCTTTGGCCTTGAATCGGGGTATTCAAGAACAACAGGTTGTTCCTGCTCGATATCGTCAAGAATTCCTGACTATTGCATGGGAAGAGATTCATCTTAGAAGCATTTTTCCCTTCCAATATTTTTCGATTGGAGCTTCCCTCATTCCTTTTATCGAGCATAATGATGCGAATCGAGCTTTAATGAGTTCTAATATGCAGCGCCAAGCAGTTCCCCTTTCTCGGTCCGAGAAGTGCATTGTTGGAACTGGGTTGGAAGGCCAAACGGCTCTAGATTCGGGGATTTCAGCTATAGCCGAACGCAAGGGAAAAATCATTGATACTGATAATCAAAAGATCATTTTCTCAAGTAATGGGGATACTCTAAGCATTCCATTGGTTATGTATCAACGTTCCAACAAAAATACTTGTATGCATCAAACAACTCAGGTTAAGCGGGGTAAATACATTAAAAAGGGACAAATTCTAGCGGGTGGTGCGGCTACAGCTGGTGGGGAACTAGCTTTAGGAAAAAATGTATTAGTAGCTTATATGCCATGGGAAGGTTACAATTTTGAAGACGCAGTACTAATTAGCGAACGTCTGGTCTATGAAGATATTTATACTTCTTTTCACATCCGGAAATATGAAATTCAGACTCATTTAACAAGCCAAGGTCCTGAAAGAATCACTAAGGATATTCCGCATTTAGAGGCTCGTTTACTCCGAAATTTAGACAGAAATGGAATTGTGATGCTGGGATCTTGGATAGAAACAGGTGATATCTTAGTAGGTAAATTAACACCTCAGACAGCGAGCGAATCTTCATATGCCCCGGAGGATAGATTATTACGAGCTATACTTGGCATTCAGGTATCCACTTCAAAAGAAACTTCTCTAAGACTA